CGTAATCAAGATAGGATCAGAATCATGAAAATTGGAGTGAGTGCTGACGTGTTCCGACGGGGGACTTAATGAAATAGGAGAAGAAGGTTCATTTAAATAACAAGTTATATCTTTTCTTTTGCTGGGGGAATCGTTACTAACAGTTCCGGCCCGAAAGAGCCATTGAAGTCGGAACATAAAAATAAGTTGAATTGTGGAAGAATCCATAACTCCATTTTTTTTATTCCAGTAAAGTAAGTCAATCGATAAAAGGAAAAACAAAGAATAATAAGAAATGACACTCCTGTCATAGGAATGGAAATAGCCCTTCTTGCTGCTTCAATAACAAGTATTTTTGTTTTCAAATCAGATAAATCATTTGATCTATGATTCATTGGAACAAAACAAGGAATGGCCTGGCTAGGTATAGGTACTGGCCAGGCCGGGGGAATAAAAGAACCTTTCGTACGAAATCAAAGAGGTACTCTTTCTATTGGAGATATCTGTTTCGAATCCTTATCTAAATGCAATTGCTGATAAAATTCGTATATATATAGAATAAAGAAAAGAAAGATAAAGAAAAGAATAAAGAAAAGAAAGATAAAGAAAGACTTTTATCAATCTTTACTTCACGCGTCACATATGAATTATCCTTTTGTAATTGGGAGAGATGGCTGAGTGGACTAAAGCGACGGATTGCTAATCCGTTGTACGAGTTATTCGTACCGAGGGTTCGAATCCCTCTCTCTCCGTTCCCTCTGATCACTTGAGAGTTATCTTTCGAATTCGAAAAAATCTCGAGCCCTTGTTATCTTAGTTAAATGTATGGAATAGAGAAAATCATAAGAAAATTCAGAAATCAAGCAACGAAAAACTTCTGATTTTTTTATTTTATTCCTCGCGTCCAGGATTACGTCCTGGATCATTAGATAGGAATCCGAAGATGAAGAGAGAAACAAAGAATATCACTACTGTGTAAACGAAGAGTTTGAGAGTAAGCATTACACAATCTCCAAGATCATTTTTGGGGGAAATAAGGGAATAGATTCTCTATTTTTGTACCACATATCCCATTTTGACACCAAGAAATGGAGTGGTTTCTAGAAAAGAAAGGAATTTGCAGGAATTCATTTGGAATAAGATTCTGATTCCTTCGTTACCAAAATGATCTTTCATACCCACAATTAGGTATTGTGAGGGACCATACATAAGGTCTTTGAACTCCGGAAAGTCAGAATGAGAAAATGAGGTGATCCAGATTCATCGCGGCTATCCAAAAGAATTTCAATGTTTGAATCGAGAGTTCATAATGTAAGATTTATCTGATCTTATCAATTGTTAGAATAGAATTTTTCCTTTTTTAGCGAATCAATCATGAATGTTTCTAGGACAGTATTAAAGATCTCATCGAAAACTTACAGCAGCTTGCCAAACAAGGGCTAAGAGAAAAAAGAGTACAGGTATGACTGGCATAACATCTACGATTGGATTGAAAAAAGCATAAGCCTCGGGTAATTTGGCGAAGAAAAAGCTACTCGAATGAAGGGCAGAATTAATACAGATACAGATCAAACTAAAGATATTAAGCATAACAAAAATTTCGCTCTTGTGGAGAATTTCATTATTAGTGAGTTGGGGAAAAATAAAGAAAGAAGAGAAGATAGGCCAAACAAAAAATCCTTCTTTTTCTTTGAACTTCCCCAATCAAAAATCCTTCAATTCTCAAATGAGAATAGAAGGAATCATACTTTCATACAATATCTTAATTGAATTATAGATAATGATCAATGAATTTCTTTTGATTCTACATCTACACGTGTCGAATCCTAGCAACAACCTATTCCATAGATATTTGGGCTGGAATTGACGAACAACCAATATCCATATTAGTGTTATTAGTGTCAAATAGAAATCTCAATGGGGCGTGGCCAAGCGGTAAGGCAACGGGTTTTGGTCCCGTTACTCGGAGGTTCGAATCCTTCCGTCCCAGACCGATTCTATCAGAACAAAGATTGTGCTCTTTTCTTTAACAATCCTCTGTTTAAGAGTGTAATGTTGGATACAATGGGATCCAATCTTTCTTTCTGATTTCTAATGATTCAGATAAGAATCATATCCTACCTTTCGATCCTGTTTCTGTTTCTCACAAACAGAAACAGAATCGAGTGTCAATGACACGTGGATGGAAATAAATATCTTTTTGATATAGGTAGGATGGGAACAAAGATCAAAGTTCCATTCAAAAAAAAAAAAAAAGATTGGGTGGCCATTCAGCGTATGCCCGCCTCCCCCCCGCTCATATTCATATTGAAGTTAGTTAGTCATTTAGAGAAACTTTATGTCCCCTATTTATCAAATTTGGATTCCCACATGATGCATTCTGAGTCGACATGCGGAAGAAAGGTAAAGTAAATAGGGGTAAATGACTAATTTTATGTGGATCCTGAATTCGAAACAGGAGGAGTTCTTGGTACTAATTCCATCACTGGGATTAAAGCTCCTAAGACTGGGGTGGGGCAAAATAAAATAGAAACAACGAATTAATCTGGACCCATTCGGCTTTGTACCTATACAAGATGGTATAGCATCCCATAAGAGGATCTTTTTTTGATTGGCTTTGAGTATGATTCATGATCCCCATAGAATTCGTGTAGATACGAGTTAATTAGCAAAGGAAGGTATCAATTTCAATCAATATCTGTGTCATCCGGATCTCATTAACAAACAATAAAGTTCAATACGAAACAGATGTATTTTCTTTGGACTTAATTGCTTTTATTTTGCATCAGGCTCCAATGAATAATTGGAAATCAATGTAACGATGGGGGGGGGGGGATTCATAGATTCCATTCACTTTAGTTTATCTTTATGGAAATGGAAAAATTTCTGAACCTGAAATAAAGCAAAATCCGTAGAAAATGAACCATGCCCATATGTAGTTTTATTGTTCTATTTCAGTGACACCGGTATTTCGGTTTCGGTTTCGGTTAAAAAGATTTGTGATCTCTTAAATATACACGATGACCCCCGGTGACAATTGTTCGGTGTATCTGATGGATACGGAAAGGTCATACTCCTACGATTTGGATTTTCTCAATCAGATGAAAGAATAGCGACCTTAATCTTATCTTCCATGAGCTCTTTTCTATCCATCCCCATGAAAACAACTAAATTGGATTTTTTTCTCGACCCATCCATCTGATTTAAATCATTGATGATTCAATTGGAAAAGAAACATGGATTTCTCTTATGATGATCGAATTCGCGTCTCTTTAATCAATGAGATATCTGCTAAACTTTTTAGTTACTCGTTGTGATTGTGCCGACTTGTTGATTTGATTGATTTAGAGATCAAATTAAATTCAGTCTTTACAGGAAAACTTATTTATAGTAATGATAATGATGTCGAAGTAGGAAATTCTTGAAACCATTTTATTTTTTATGATTCCTTACCTTATAAATCCTCGCTATTCGAAGAAGTGTGAGATTGGTGAATCTATCCTATCGAGTCACTTGCGACCTTTCCGGTTCATTAGAATAGCTTATTTGGTTAATGACTCATTTTATTTTGTTCCAGTATTGGTAATTCCAGTATTGGTAATCGAATTAAAGACTCGTCTTTAGTTTAGTTGTTCGAGAAAGAATTGGAATTGGATCTTTCATGATTGATCGTCCCGAACAATATAACAATATGTTGAAGATGTAGATGTAAATAAGTGTTAAGCAACTCATTTCTTCGTGTTTTTTATAAATGTGTTTCATTCCTATAACAGAATATGGGTTAATTTGGCTTTTTGCTGAGATTTCCCCAGAGAAATACCTATTCATACATATATAAAAATAAAGTATGGACTACTATGCACCGATGGAGCCAATGACTATTCATGATTCCATATTGAATCAATTCCATACCGGTCCAAATTAGAGGAATGTTATGGTAAAACTTCGTTTGAAACGATGTGGTAGAAAGCAACGTGCGACTTGAAGGACATGATCGGCTGTGGATTCTTGCATCCACCATTTTTTTATATATCAATGAAGATGCTCTTGGCTCGACATAGTTTGTTCTGTGCCACCAGGACCCCATTTTGGGGGGTTGTAAATAGTACATGATGGAGCTCGAGCATAAATTCTTGATTCATTTATCAGAGGGAAGGATCTAGGGTTAGTGCCAGTCAATAAGTTGGAACAACTTCGTAAGTATATCTTCGATATAGAAATCGCAAATTCGAACAAGTTTCAAATAAAAAAGCAAAAAAGGGAAAATTTGTCGGAATTGGTAAAACTATTTCGATCAAAAGTGTATCACAGGGGAATCAACCATTTGTATGATTCTTCAATAGAAAGAACAAAAGGTATGTTGCTGCCATTTTGAAACAATTAAGGATCACCGAAGTAATGTCTAAACCCAATGATTCAAAGCAAAGATAAAGGATACCGGAACAAGGAAACGCCATTTTCAATTGTCTCAATAACTAGATCAGAATGAGAAAGGAAAATTGATTCTAGACGAGACAAACAAAAGAGGTTAGAGACGGCTCAATAAATGTCTAAGGATTTCCCTTCGAGCTCTTTGAGAATTACCCAACTTGAGTTATGAGTACGAATGAGATTTCTTTTTTTTTTTATTCCTTCCAAAAAAAAACGACTCAAATCCTAATCTAATTGATGATTTTATGGATCCATTTGCCACTATATACAATACATAAATTCGAATCATTCTTTCTCGAGCCGTACGAGGAGAAAACCTCCTATACGTTTCTAGGGGGGGCATTGTTCATCTATATCTATCCCAATGAGCCATCTATCGAATCGTTGCAATTGATGTTCGATCCCGAAGAGAAGGAAGAGATCTTCGTAAAGTGGGTTTTTACGATCCGATAAAGAACCAAACTTATTCAAATGTTCCTGCTATTCTATATTTCCTTGAAAAAGGCGCTCAACCTACAGGAACTGTTCATGATATTTCAAAGAAGGCGGAAGTATTTAAGGAACTTCGAATTAATCAAACGAAATAAAATTTATGAAATAGAAAAAAAAGATTGAGTGAAATAACTGGCAATTGAGGGGATTGCCATCAATCAGATGGTTTTCGTTGGAACTCTACGAATAAATAAGGGATCAATCTTGCTATTGTTTGTACTTCTATTGAAAACCAGAGGTTTTTTTCCTACTTCTTCTTTATTTATTCCCCCCCCCACACTTCATTTCTTATCTATGTAGTGCCAATCCAACACAAGTCTTTATTTTCTTTATTTCATTTTTTTTCTCAAAATTCAATTTATATTGACAATGGTGTATCGATCAAATATAATTCGATCGTGGATAAATAGATCTATTTATCTACGTCCCATAAGTTTGTTTCTTTACTTCACTAGGTTCGCCGGATTCACTGTGACACAAGAAGTATCTTCTTAAAGATAATGAAAAAAAAAAAAATGATCAAAACAGGAGGGTCCACAAATTTTTACATCTATCTATATTTATCCGTGAATCCGTTGTATTTGAATCTGATCTGAACATTTTGATGTTCATAATTGATCATCAAATGTTTCTTTTCGATTTGTTGCTAGTTCAATGTTTTGATGGGGTAGGGCAATCCAATCTCTTTATTTATTTATTTATTTTTTTGATTCCGATCGTATCTACACACCATATTTATACGGGTTGCTAACTCAACGGTAGAGTACTCGGCTTTTAAGTGCGGCTAGGATCTTTTACACATTTGGATGAAGCAACAGATTCGTCCATACCATTGGTATGGTTTGTAAGACCGCGACTGATCCTGAAAGGGAATGAATGGAAAAAACAGCATGTCGTATCAATGGAGAACTCTGAGAATACTTCCTGGGTCGGTAAAAAATCTTGTTTTGATTCTTGGAACGGTACCAAATCAATTCACAGTTTGGTCGAGTGAATAAATGGATAGAGCCCTAATGGCTCCAATTATAAGGAAACCAAAAGCAACGAGCTCGGTTCATAATTCGAATGATTACCCGATCTAATTAGACGTTAAAAATAGATTAGTGCCTGATGCGGGAAAGGGTTCTCCTGTGAGTGGATCATCGATTCCTTTTTTTTTTCATGAATCCTAACTATTAACTATTCTTTCTCTATTATGGAGTGGAGACGAATGTGTAGAAGAAACGGTATACTGATAAAGAGAATTTCTTCCAAAGTCAAAAGAGCGATCGGGTTGCAAAAATAAAGGATTTCTAACCATCTCTTGTAACTATAACGAACACAAACAAATTGGATGGAAAGAGAGAGGATCCGTTCATTGGACTCCCCGTCTCCGGGGTATCTATTCTTTTCTTACTATATACCCTGTTCTGACCGTATCGCACTATGTATCATTTGATAACCCAAGAAATCCTCCGTGCCTTTGTATAATTTCAAATGGAGGAATTACAAGGATATTTAGAAATAGATAGATCTAGGCAACAACACTTCCTATATCCGCTTCTATTTCAGGAGTATATCTACGCACTTGCTCATGATCATGGTTTAAATGGATCGATTTTTTACGAACCTATGGAAAATTTCGGTTATGACAATAAATCCAGTTCACTAATTGTGAAACGTTTAATTACTCGAATGCATCAACAGAATCATTTGATTCTTTCGGTTAATGATTCCAACGAATCTATTTTCGTTGGGCACAACAAGAATTTTTATTTTCAAATGGTATCAGAGGGTTTTGCAGTCATTATGGAAATTCCATTCTCGCTGCGATTAGTATCTTCCCTAGAAGAAAAAGAAATAGCAAAATCTCATAATTCACGATCTATTCATTCAATATTTCCCTTTTTCGAGGACAAATTATCACATTTAAATCATGTGTCAGATATACTAATACCTCATCCCATCCATCTGGAAATCTTGGTTCAAACCCTTCACTGCTGGATACAAGATGCCCCCTCTTTGCATTTATTGCGATTCTTTCTCCACGAGTATCGTAATTCGAATAGTCTCATTACTCCAAAGAAATCCATTTCTCTTTTTTCAAAAGAGAATCAAAGATTCTTCTTGTTACTATATAATTCTCATGTATATGAATGTGAATCCGTATTAGTGTTTCTCCGTAAACAATCTTCTCATTTACGATCAACATCCTCTGGAACTTTTCTTGAGCGAACACATTTCTATGGAAAAATAGAACATCTTGTAGTAGTGCTTCGTAATGATTTTCAGAAGACCCTATGGTTGTTCAAGGACCCTTTCATGCATTATGTCAGATATCAAGGAAAATCCATTCTGGCTTCAAAGGGGACTCATCTTCTGATGAAGAAATGGAAATCTCACCTTGTCCATTTTTGGCAATGTCATTTTTACTTGTGGTCTCTACCGGACAGGATCCATATAAACCAATTATACAATCATTTCTTATATTTTCTGGGCTATCTTTCAAGTGTACGACTAAACACTTCGGTGGTAAGGATTCAAATGCTAGAGAATTCATTTCTAATAGATACTTCTATTAATAAATTCGAGACCCTAGTCCCAATTATTCCTCTGATT